GAGTTTCGAATAGAAAAACCCTTTTTTGGTCTATTGATACCTAACCTAGGTCAAATCCATGAACTTAATTCGGTTATTCCTTTCTATTCTTAAAAATCCCCTAAGCCATGAATCAGGAATTGTCTTATGACTCGTAAATCCGATAAATAATTTATTTAAAATTTAAAGAACTGTTCAAGAAACAAATGATCCCTTTTCGAACTCTCGTTCCCAGTAGATCCCCAGACATACTACTCTCCTTTTACCAAATAATCTTATTCTTAAATCTTGTTCGTGAAATAAAAAAAATAGTTTTATATATTCTTCTAATTTCTATGTCTAGGAAACTACTAGAGGATCATATTTTTACTTTCTATTTTACATTTACACTATTTTACATTTATTTCTTTTATTGTCTTCTTTGTTCTATTTTCCTTTCTTTCAGATTAAAAAAAATCCAAAGTATACTTTTTTGTTTGCAGATCGAGGTAAGAAATTCGAATATTTTTTTCTATTTACTTTTTTTTATCTATCTGTCAGATTCTTTCTTTAATATTGTATGGTATTTTTTTAATAATAATAGATTCTTAAGTGAAAGTTTCGTTTTCGCATCCATTAATTGCCGTAAAAATCTCGTATGCATAGATATGAAAAGAAAATATTTGATACGCAAAGTCATGATTTGATAGATTTTTCTATTATTTCTTATTTCTATAGATATATATCATATCTTAAAGAAATAATAGAAATGTAATTTTATCTTTTCTGATATTCGGAAAAAAGATATTTTAAAGTCAAATGACTTGTATGTTGGAACTTAGAATAAGCCCTTCTTCGTGGAGGAGGGGAGTAGCAATTTATTCCTATAGAACCTCTAGGAACAATAAGATTTAATCAGAAATATCGACAGATTCTTGCGGAGTCCAAACCAAAGAGGTATTAAAAACGAAAAAAAGATCCACTGTTCGAATTTCATTTCTATCGAATTTGAATATCAGAATAGTAGATATAGTTATGATTCAATGGGTTAGGTCCACTTACTTTTTTTTTAGAATCTTTCCCATTTTTTTGATTAGAATAATAGAAAATAGGAATATCTGACAATTAAAGGAGATATCACATTCTAAAATATATATATAATTAAATTAATATATTTCGAGAAATAAGAATAATTCACTTTCTAACTAGAATTAGTTTACTATATTCGAATTCATTAGAATGATAACAATAACTTATTAAAATTAAGAATTCCATTTTTTAATGAAATTATACTATTCCTTAGTTTTTTTTTTATTTTTATTTACAAACGGAAACTTCTTACAAATATCAAGAATATCTCTATTCTTCCTTCAAATAGGAATACCGCTCTTAGTATTTTATGAAAAAAAAGTCAAAAGCCCCTTATCGGATTTGAACCGATGACTTACGCCTTACCATGGCGTTACTCTACCACACTGAGTTAAAGGGGCCTCATTTGATTCAATTCCTGAATAAGGAACCAGCCAATATGAGTTTAGTACATCTATTTGTTACTGCATAATCTTATTATATTATATATATAAATAAGATAATAAGATTAGAATATATGTACATAGATCTATTTTTTGTACATAGCAACTCATTAAGGAACAAGAAATTGGATTTACCTAGTGAATAGAGTATAGTTAAAAAATGATTTATATTAGAAGTGAAAGAAATGAGGTTTTAATGCCTCGCCTCTTCCAACAAATCAATCATTCCCTGAAAGGATTCTCTCTTTCTTTTGTTTTCTTTCGCATTACTTATCTTTTTTCTATTTTTTTTTTATTATAAAATTGGTGATGGGAATGAACAATTTCGAAATTTAAATGATGAATCAAAAAATTTTATGGAATTCTGAAAGCTGGAAAGATCCTTCTGATTGAATCATATCATTCCATTATATTGACAATTTCAAAAAACTGTTCATACTATGAACATAGTATAATGGCGGTCGGGCAAGTATGCCCCCATCGTCTAGTGGTTTAGGACATCTCTCTTTCAAGGAGGCAACGGGGATTCGACTTCCCCTGGGGGTAGGATACTACGAAAGGAAATTGATCAGGGATTATCAATAAAGACTGAAATTGATTCTTCCTGGGTCGATGCCCGAGCGGTTAATGGGGACGGACTGTAAATTCGTTGGCAATATGTCTACGCTGGTTCAAATCCAGCTCGGCCCAAAAATGATCCACCATGAAATGATATAACCCATTTGTTGTTCTCTGAAAACGACCGATGGGCTCGGATACGGAAGAATAAAGATTTCATACATCCCTAGTGCTATTTCTTTTTTCCGTATTACATATTTTTTCCACAAATTCGGATTTTGCTAAATTCCTTACAGGATCCGTAAGTATAAAGTCTAAGGAAAGGATTAAAGTAAAAAAAAAAGAGTCTTTTTTTTGTTTCATTGATTCATTTTTCAATCGATTGGGCAATTGGGCAATAACGAACGGATTACTCGTAATCCGTGTCGATCTCGCTAAAGTGCAGACCCATATATATATCAATATATAAAAGAGTCCGCCTCTTTCAGTTACAGTACAACGATTCGAATCTCAAATAGAAAAAGAAAAGGTTTGAATGAAATTGTAAGAATATGTATGTATGATATACGATTTTTTCCTGGGATTGTAGTTCAATTGGTCAGAGCACCGCCCTGTCAAGGCGGAAGCTGCGGGTTCGAGCCCCGTCAGTCCCGATGGATACAAATCCAATGAAAAAAAATATCAATTGATTTCGTGTGTGAAAGGGAATAAAAATAACAAAAAAATCTCATTTCTAAACGGGATCCCCTTTTTTTCTTTCTTTCGAAGAAAGAAAAAAGGAAAAGGAATTTTTGATTGCATCAGAAAGTAATTTTTTTGATTTGGTATGGATAAAAGATCTTCCTATGTTATACTATTTAATTCTCGACGATGAATCGATTTGATAGCTCAGATATTGTTATTCGTGATATTGATCCGATTTGATATCATCGAGATAAAAATTATACCATTGAATTTACCGACGAAAGATTTATCATTTCTATGGGATTAAATCCCGAAGTATTTTTTAGAAATAAAAGAGAAAGAAAACATAGAGATTTATGGAAGTAAATATTCTCGCATTTATAGCTACTGCACTCTTCATTCTAGTTCCTACTGCCTTTTTACTTATAATTTACGTAAAAACGGTAAGTCAAAGTAACTAATTTTAAATTTTACTTAAACATGAATTCTGATTTATTATCAACGCAATGACAATGATTGAATGAAAAAAATGAAAAAAGGATTTCAATTTCGGGTCTTCGTTTTAAATGAAATGATCAGACTACAATCAGCAGAATTCTATGAAATCCATATAGTATAGTAGAAAGAAATCAAATCTATTTCTTTCTACTATACTATCTATTATTGTAGTGTATAAAGTTTTACTCTATGTTTTATTTATTCTATAAAAATAGAGGTTTAATATGTACCAATCTTTAAATATTGATTTTCATATTCATACTATCTATAGATAGATATCGATATAGAATTTCCATTCTATATATGTTATGTAAATAACATAGCGTCCACATTTTTTTCTTTGTTTCATCTAATCTATTTTATTTGTATTGGTTCCAATCAATCTGAAATAATCAAAAAGCAACTCTTATTCTTCTGATTTGAATTTTTTTATTTCTTATTCTTTTCAGAATCCCGGTATCCTATTCAGTATCCTATTTTTTAATAAATATGATAAATAAAGTAATCTTTTTAGCATTCTGAAAAATCAATTGATTAATTAATTAATTGACAGATGATCCGGGAGTTCTATGAAAAAGTTTTTAATATTTCGAAAAGATTGGTGGTAACCAGTTCATCGAAATAGAAATCTTAGAAAGAATTTGGTTAGAATAGGAATCAATTTCCTATTATTTGTACTCCCTTGACTTTCAAAATACGAAGATGGTAACAATTCAAATATTTGTTTGATTTAAAGAGTATTTTCAATATTATACATAGAATACATTACACCACTGGAATACAATAGAATTCCAAAATGCAGATATAATTGCATTTCATTAATTAGTATTAATAATAAAATTAATAAAATAACTAAATTCAATAGTTAAAAAATTTCAGAACCCAGCTATAAAACAATTGATACAGTTTGATCCCTTAACTCAATTAGTAGTACCCTTAGAGTCCACTTCTTCCCCATACTACAAGGGAAAGGGAAAATGTAAAAACTACCATTAAAGCAGCCCACGCAAGACTTACTATATCCATGTAAATTTTGTCTCCTATCTCTATCAATATGAAGGAATTATTTCATTATTGTTTACTAATTTTTCTTGTATTATTTTATCTTGTATTATGTTCTTTTTTTTATTTATTTTTCACTAAAAATTTTATAATAATAGTGGAATCGCTGGTACAGAGTCAAAAAAAGATTCCGGGATAACACCATTGACGAAACAATCCAATAAATCCAATTAGAACATCTAACAAGTTCTTATCTGATTTCTAGTAGAATAAAAAAATATTAAGCATAAAGAAAAAAAATCCAGAGATATCTTTTGAAGTATTAAGGGAATTAATCTTAGTAACAGGTAGGAATAAAAAGACCTATGTTTTCTTTTGCCCCCCATTTCATTAACTCAAAAGTAAAAAATAGAGAATCAAGATAGATTACTTTGCATACTCATACTCTTATTTGCATCTCTTATTTCCATTTGATCTAATCCTTACTGTCTCCCGATTCGTTCTCTAAAACAATCGGAAAACAGCCTCTGAAATTCTTACCGAAAAAAAAGAATTTCATTTTTCTTATAATGGAAATAGAATTGAAATTCTTGGATTAAAATGAAAAAATGAAATAATATATTAAATAAAAATATTAATTTAATAATAAAAATGAAGAATCTTAATAGAAAATTAGAGAAAATTTAGAACTATTAAAAATTTAAATAAATATAAAAAAGAAATCTAATTAGATATTCAATTTTATTAATCTAACTAATATTGAATAAA